ATTTTTTATAAAAGAAATTTAAAATAATGATCTGGTAAAAATCGGTATATATATAGATAATTTAATATTTGTTATTAAATAATTTAATAATTATTAAATAAGATTTAAATTATAATAATGTATTAAATTATTTCGTCGTACAGCCATCTAAAATTTGAATGTTACTTTAAATATATAAAAAAATATTAAAATTTAATAATTACATTAAAAAGATAAAAATAATTAGTAAGATTTAAATTAAACTATAATAGATATATAAATATATATAATAACTATATATTTATATAAATATTTTACATATTATAATAATTATTAAATTAATATAGATTATTAAATTATTTAATAATTATTAAATACAATAATCCAAAAAAAAAAAACTAAAAATTTATATTATAAAATTATTTCTGGTTTTTTATTTATTATATGTTTGAATTATATGTAAATTTTATAAAAATTATAATAAAATTTTAAAAAAATTTATTTTTAAATTTATATAATAATTAATTTTAAATAAATTTTAAATAAATTTAAATTTATTAATATTAATTTAATTTTTAATGAAAATTGTGCCAGCAATTGCGGTTATACAATTAATGAAAGTAAATAATAATTTTAATTTTTAAATAGATAATATAAGTTTAAAGTAATAAATTTAATTAATTAGGTAAAATTAAATAATTAAAATTAAAAATTTTTATAGTTTTTTTAATTTTTAAAAAAATTATAAATAAAACTAGGATTAGATACCCTATTATTAAAATTAATAATTAAAAAATTAATTTAATTAGTAAAATTAAAAATTTGAAAATTTAAGAATTTGACGGTATTTAAATCAATTTAGAGGAATTTGTTTAATAATTGATAATCCACAATTAAATTTACTTATTTTAAAATTTGTATATCGTTGTTATAAAAATATTTTTTAATAAATAAAAATATTTAAATATTTAAATTTAAAATTATATCAAATCAAGATACAGTTTATTGATAAGAATTGAAATGAATTACAATAATATTTTTAATTATAATATTATATGTTTAAAATATTAATATTAAATTGGATTTAAGTGTAATTTTTAATATTTATTATTTATGATTGATGTTTTTAAATAAGTACATATTGCCCGTCGCTCTCTATTGTAAATAAATTTTTAAATTGAGATAAGTCGTAACATAGTAGAAGTATTGGAAAATGTTTCTAGAATTAAATAGGAAATAAATTTAACAAATTAAAACTAAATTTTAGTATTTTATTTACAATAAAAATTTTGATTAATAATAAATAATCTAATTTGATTAAATTAATTTAAATAATTAAATATAAATAATTTTCAAAATAGTTTAAATTTTATTTTAATTAAAATAATATTAAATTTAATTAGTTAATTTTAGTAAAATTAAAAGAAAAAATATTTGTGTTTATAAAATATTAGTAAAGTTATTGAATTTTTAAAAAGTTTAAATAAATTAAAATTAATAAAAGAAGATTTAATAGGTCGTATCTTGGGTATCAGAGTTTAATAAAAATATTTAAATATGTTTAATTTTCTCGAAAAAAATTAGGAGTTAAAAATTAAATTTTTATTAATGTTTAAAAATTATAAATAATTAATTTTTGGAAATGAAAAGTTATTCGTTTTTTTTTATATCTAGTTTTGAAAGAAATAAATTTAATTTGGATTTTTGTTTATAAGGGTATCATTAAAAAGATTTTAATTATTATTAATTAAAAATTAGTATATATGGGGTTAAGCTTATATATAAACTTTTAAATTTATTATATGTTAATTGGAATAAAATTATAAAATTAAAATTTTATTTTATTTAATTTTTAATATTTAATTTATTTTTTAAATAAGAAATATTTAATTTAGTTTAAATTAAAAATTTATTTTGAGAACTTAAATAATTTTATATTTAAAAGAGATAATGTTAAAATTAGTATAATTAAATATAAAATTGATATTAATATTAAAAAATTAAAATTAATTAATTAGGCAAAATTAAAATTATTTTTAAAAAATTTAATTATTTCACATGTTTAACAAAAACATGTCTTTTAGTTTTAAATTTAAAGTCTAATCTGCCCACTGAAAACTAATTTAAAGGGCTGCAGAATTTTAACTGTACGAAGGTAGCATAATAAATTGTTTTTTAATTGAAAACTAGAATGAATGATTTCATGAAAATAAAACTGTCTAAATTTTATAATTAAAATTTATTTTTTTTGTTAAAAAACAAAAATTAATTAAAAAGACGAGAAGACCCTTTAGATTTTAATTTTTTAAAGTTTTTTAATCAATTGAATAATTTGAAATTGAATTTGGTATATTAATTATAAAGAATAGAAAAAATTTGATTGGGGTGATTTATAAATTTTTTAAACTTTAATTTATTGGAGTAAAATATTTTAATTTAAAAAAAAATTAGTTTTAAAAAATATTGATTTAGTTTTATGGATTATAGGAATAAATTACCTAAGGGATAACAGCGTTATTTAGATTTTTAGTTCTTATAGAAATTTAAGATTGCGACCTCGATGTTGGATTAAGATAAATTTAAAAAGAAGAAGTTTTAGAATTTAGTCTGTTCGACTATTAAAATCTTACATGATCTGAGTTCAAACCGGCGTGAGCCAGGTTGGTTTCTATCTTTTAAAATATAGAAAAAATGTTTTAGTACGAAAGGATTGAATGTTTAAAATAAAAAATTTTTTAAGATTTTTGAATAATATTAAAAATAAATAAAATTAGATTATTTTGGCAGATTTGATGTAATGAATTTAGAATTCATTTAAATATAATGAAATATTATATAGATAATATATTCAATTAAATGATTTGTTGTTAGTATTTTTAAATATATTAATTTTAATAGTGGGTGTGTTGATAGGGGTGGCTTTTTTAACTTTAATAGAGCGTAAGGTTTTAGGTTATATTCAATTTCGTAAGGGACCTAATAAGTTGGGGTTTATGGGGGTTGTTCAGCCTTTTAGGGATGCAATTAAGTTATTTAGAAAAGAGTATTATTATCCTGAAAAATCTAATTTTATTTTTTTTTTGATTTCTCCTATCTTTAGATTATTTATTTCTTTATTAATTTGAATAATTTTTCCTTATATGGAGGGGTTAAATTATTTAAATTTAAGGTTTCTTTTATTTTTGAGAATGTTAGGGGTGGGGGTTTATTTAATTATGATAAATGGGTGATCTTCTAATTCTAATTATGCTTTACTAGGGTCTTTACGAGCTATTGTTCAGACTTTGTCTTATGAAGTTTCTTTAATTTTTTTGTTTCTTTGTATAATTTTATTGATTATAGATTTTAATTTAATTAATTTTTTTTTTTTTCAAAAAAATATTATAATAATTATATTTATAATGCCTATTGCTATAAGAATTTTTGTTACTTTACTAGCTGAATGTAATCGTACACCTTTTGATTTTTCAGAGGGGGAGAGAGAATTAGTTTCGGGGTTTAATATTGAGTATGGGGGGAGAGAATTTGCTTTAATTTTTTTATCTGAGTATAGAATAATTTTATTTATGAGATTAATCTTTGTGGTATTTTTTTTAATATTGGGAAATTCTTTAACATATACATTTTTTATTAAAATTAGGTTGATTGCTTTTTTGTTTATCTGAGTTCGGGGTACTTTGCCTCGGTTTCGATATGATAAGTTGATATATTTAACTTGAAAGATTTTTCTTCCCCTATCTTTAAATATATTTTTATTCTTAATTTGTCTTTTACTAATTTAAGGTTAATTGATCTTAGTAAGTTAGATTTAATGTGGAAAAAATAGGAGTAAATTATTTATACATATATATATTTATACATGAATATATTGATTTAAATCAATTAGTAATTTAATTAGAATAATAATTTTGGAGATTATAAGTATAAATAAAAATTTATTTAATTGATTGATAAAAATTAATAGAATTAATTGATTCTTTCTTAAGTTTTCAAGACAAATGCTTATTCAAGCTCATTAATTAATTAATAAGATTTTTTCAATAAATTCTTAAAAGGGGATTCAATAAAAAATAATTGAAGTATAATATAGTGAAAATCTGCCCAATATTAACAAAAGGGAATTCAATGGGTTTAGATCCAATTCAAGTTAAAATTAAGAATACTATGAAAAAAAATCAAAATAAAATTTTATTTAAATAGAAAAAGGAATTTCCTTGAATATTTTTATTAAAGATCAATGGTATAAAAAATAGAATTAAAATTGATATTAATAAAGCAATGACACCTCCTAATTTTCTGGGGACTGATCGAAGAATTGAGTATGCAAATAAAAAGTATCATTCGGGTTGGATATGGGGGGGTGTAGAAAGAGGATTTGCTAGTATAAAATTATCTGGATCTATTAAGTTAAATGGAAAGTATAGAGAAAATAAAATTAATGATGAAGTTATAATTATTATTCCTAAAATATCTTTAATTGAAAATAAAGGATGGAAGGAGATTTTATCAAGGTTTTTATTAATTATAAGGGGGTTATTGGAGCCGGTTTGGTGGAGAAAAAAAATATGAATGATTACTATTAGTCTAATAATTATGGGTAAAATGAAATGAAGAGAAAAAAAACGATTCAGGGTGACATTATTAATAGTAAATCCCCCTCAAACTCACTGGACTAGATCTGTTCCGATTAATGGGATAGCTGATATTAAATTAGTAATTACTGTTGCTCCCCAGAAAGATATTTGTCCCCAGGGGAGAACATATCCAAGAAATGCTGTTCCTATAGTTATTAAGAAGATTATTACTCCGACTCTTCAGGTGTGGGTGAAATTATAGGATTCAAAATAAATATTTCGACCAATATGAAGGTATAAACAAATAAAAAATATAGATGCCCCATTAGCGTGAATAATTCGGTATAGTCATCCAAATTCTACATTTCGATTAATATTGATAATTCTCTCAAAAGCTAAATTAACATTAGGACAGTAGTGTATGGAAAGGAAAAGACCAGAGAAAATTTGAATTATCAATATAACTCCCAGTAAAGAGCCAAAGTTCCATCAAAAAGTAATATTAGAGGGGGTTGGGAGTTTTATCAGAGAACTATTAAGTAAATTTAAAATGATATTTTTATCTGAGATTTTCATTGATTTAAATTAATATTATTCGGAGGGGGCCTTCATTTGAATTGGTAAATATGTTAACCATAATTAGTAATAAAAATAGATAAATAATTAAAATAATAGTAATTTTAAAAGTAAAATTGTTGTAAATTTTAGACATACTTAATGTTTCTATATTTAAGAAAAATTCTAAATTATTAATTTTAATTAAGTTAAAATTTATTCTTGGGGAATTTAAAAAGAAAAAATATCTATAGATAAAAATTAATATTAAAAATAAGAAAAAATTTAAATTAAATTGGATAATTTTATTGGATGCAATTGAGCATATATATATGAATAAAATTAGGATTCCCCCTAATATAATTAAATATAAAATATATGATAATCAGTAAAAATTTAATAAGAAATTTATTATTAAACATATGATTAAGGTTTGAGTTAAAATAATTAAACCCATATTTAATGGATTTTTAATAAAATATATTAGGGTAGTTAAGGTTAAAAATATAGTTAATAAAAAGGTTTTTATAATTTCAAATTATATTAAATTAAAAAAATTTAATTTTTGAAGTTTTCAAAGAGTCAATCTTATAATTGATTTACAAGATCAATATTTTAAATTAAATTATAAAAACTAATGATTAGATTTAATGTTTTGTTAATATTAATAATTTTTATAGTAAATTATATATTTGTAATTAAACGTAAACATATTTTAAATATATTATTAATTTTGGAGTTTTTGATATTACTTTTATTTATGATGATTATTATAATTTTTTTAAATGTTTTAAATGAGTTTTATTTTTTAATGATATTTATAGTTTTTATAGTATGTGAGGGAGTTTTAGGAATTACTATTTTAGTAATGTTAATTCGAAATGTGGGGAGAGATTATTTTCATGTATTTAATTTGTTAGTATGTTAAAATTTATGTTTGTATTTTTATCTATATTTTTTATATATTTTAATTGATGATTAATTTTTATTTTATTAATATTTTTATTTTTGTTTTTAATGGTTAGTTCTCTTAATTTATTTTATTTTAGTAATTTATTTAATTATTTGGGGATGGATATTTTGAGATTTTCAATAGTCTTATTGTCTTTATGAGTTTGTAGGTTAATTATTCTAGCTAGATTTATATTATATGTAGAAAAAAAATTTACTTTATTATTTAGAGTAAACTTAATTTTTATGTTGATAAGTTTAATTCTGGCTTTTTTTTCTTTAGATGTTTTTTATTTTTATTTATTTTTTGAGATGAGGATCTTACCTGTTTTATTTATGATTTTAGGTTGGGGTTATCAGCCCGAACGTATCCAAGCTGGAATCTATTTAATTTTTTATACATTATGTGTGTCGTTGCCCCTATTGTTGGGTATTTTTTTTGTATATTTTTCTTTTTATTCATTTAGTTTTTTAATATTTAAGGATATGGGGAGGGTAGTCTTATATTTTTTAATAATCTTAGCTTTTTTAGTAAAAATGCCTATATTTTTAGTTCATCTATGACTCCCCAAAGCTCATGTAGAGGGGCCGGTTTCTAGATCTATAATTTTAGCTGGAGTTATGCTTAAATTAGGGGGGTATGGACTAATACGATTGATGAAAATAATAGTAGTTGTGTCTTTAAAATTCAATTTTATATGAGTTGTGTTATCTTTAGTGGGGGGGGGGTTAATTAGGCTTTTATGTTTGCATTTGATGGATATAAAGATATTAGTTGCCTATTCTTCAGTAGTTCATATAGCTTTGGTCATTGGGGGGATTATGACATTGAATTATTATGGATTCATGGGGGGATTGATTTTAATAATTGGTCACGGGTTATGTTCTTCGGGTTTATTTGCTTTGATTAATATTTTATATGAGCGGTTAGGAAGTCGAAGATTATTTGTAAATAAGGGATTGCTTAATTTAATGCCAAGATTATCTCTTTGATGATTTCTTCTCCTCAGATCTAATATAGCTGCCCCCCCCTCAATAAATTTATTTGGGGAAATTTCCTTATTAGTGAGAATTATCTCTTGGTCTAGGGTTTCGATAATTTTTTTAATATTAATTTCTTTCTTTAGAGCTGCTTATAGATTATATGTTTTTTCTTTCAGACAGCATGGAAAGATTTTTAAAGGGATGTTTAATTTGGGTAGAATTTCTCTTCGAGAGTATCTATTGATGATTGCTCACTGATTTCCTTTAAATTTTTTAATTTTCAAAATTGATTATTTTTTTATTTGAGGGTAAATTGAATTTAAATAATTTAATTAAAAATATTGATTTGTGGAATCAAATATATCTTTATAGATTTTAAATATATTATAAAAAAAAATAAAGTTTTAGAGTTTAGAGTATTAATTTTATTAATCCTGAGATTGACGGGGGTGATAGCGGGAATAAATTTGATTTTAATGGGATTTAGTTTATTTGTGGAATTTGAATTAATCTCCTTGAATTCAAGAGTTTTTGTGGTAGTCTTTTATGTGGATTGAATATCATGTTTGTTTTTTTTTGTGGTTACCCTCATTTCTAGAATAGTAATTTTTTACAGAAAGAGATATATAAGAGGGGAGATTTATTTAAATCGTTTTATTATTTTAATTTTATTATTTGTGATTTCAATAATTCTTTTAATCTTTAGATTGAATTTAATTTCAATTCTTTTGGGGTGAGATGGGTTGGGATTGGTCTCTTATTGCTTAGTAATTTTTTATCAAAATGTTAAATCTTTTAATTCGGGAATATTGACAATTTTAAGAAATCGAATTGGAGATGTTATATTATTAATATCTATTTCTTGAATAATTAATTTAGGAAGATGAAATTTTATTTTTTATTTAAAAATCTTTTGATTGGGGGATTTTTTAAGTCTTATTATAATTTTAGTAATTCTGGCTGCAATAACTAAAAGAGCTCAAATTCCATTTTCTGCTTGACTTCCAGCTGCTATAGCTGCCCCCACCCCTGTATCCTCTTTAGTTCATTCTTCAACTTTAGTGACAGCGGGGGTATATTTATTAATTCGATTTGATAGTCTTTTACAAATTGGTATATTTAAGGAGTTTTTATTACTTATATCAAGATTAACTATATTAATGGCTGGAATATCAGCCAATTATGAATTTGATTTAAAAAAAATCATTGCTTTATCGACTCTTAGTCAATTGGGATTAATAATGAGAATTTTGAGGTTGGGGTATAGAAATATAGCTTTTTTTCATTTAATGACTCATGCTATATTTAAGGCATTATTATTTATATGCGCGGGTCTAATTATTCATAATTTAAATAATAATCAAGATATTCGACTAATAGGGGGTTTAGGCTTATATATGCCTTTAGTTTCAGTAAATTTTAACGTCTCCAATTTAGCTCTTTGTGGGATGCCCTTTTTAGCGGGGTTTTACTCTAAGGATTTAATTTTGGAGATGATTTTATTTTCTAATATAAACTTACTTGTTTTTTTTTTTTTTTTTTTTTCTACAGGTTTAACTGTAAGTTATACAGTTCGTTTACTTTTTTTCAGTATGATTAAACAAATTAATTTAAACAAAGTTTTTTTATTAAAAGATAAAGATTTGATTATAATTTTTAGAATATTAATTTTATTATTGATATCAATTTTAGGGGGTAGGGGTTTAAATTGATTAGTTATGCCTTTTTTTAATATAATTTATTTAAATAAAGTATTCAAATTTATAGTTTGATTGTTTTTATTATTAGGTTTATCTATTGGGATTGTGGTGTCTTTGATTGGTTTTTTAGGAAAAAAAGTATTTATTTATAAAATTTACTTTTTTATAGGGGGGATGTGATTTATCCCTAATTTAACAGTTTATGGATTAAATATATTTTTATTGGATATTAGTTTAAAGATTGATAAATTTATGGATTTGGGTTGGTTGGAAGAGTTTGGTGGGTTAAATTTATACAATAAGTTTATTATTTATAGAAAATTAAATTATTATTTAAATTTAAATTCAATTAAATTATTTATTTTTTTTTTTATGATAATTTATTTAATTTTATTTTTATTTTATTTAAATAACTTAAGTAAAGAGTGTTATATTGAAGATATAAAAGTGATTAAATTAATCTTTAAATAAATTATAAATTTTTATAAAAATATTATTTCAGTGAAAATGAAATGTTTTACCTTAAACTATTATAATTAATATGAATAATTTTTAGTAAAAGAAATATAAATGATTTTAATTCACTTTTATTTAAATTAGAAGTTTAAATTTTTATTTATTTCTTTAATTGGAAAATTATTTTCTTTTAAGTTATTAACAGTAACTAACCTCAACTATTGGTTTCAATTAAAAATAAGGGAAGTTTATCCTATTTTTAAGTCGAAATTAAATTTAATTTATATTAGTTCTTATTTAAGATTAATTGAAGTTAATCAATTTATATTAATTGCAATTTAATTATTTTAAATAAATTATAATCCTAATTTGAGTAAATTATAATTTTCAATTTAAAAGTGATTGGTTTCATTCATAGAAAATTCCTAAGATTAGAATAAGTATGATTAAAATTATTGAAAAAAATCAAATTATTTTATTAATTAATTTAAAAATAATAATTATGGGGAGAATTACGGAGATTTCTACATCAAAAATTAAGAAAATAATGGAAATTATAAAAAATTGAAGGGAGAAGGGTTGGCGAGATGAAGTTTTGGGGTCAAATCCGCATTCAAAGGGGGAGAATTTCTCTCGATCGAGATTTTTTTTTTTAGAAATTAAAATTGAGATGAAAATAAGAATTAAAGTAATTGAAATAATTAATATTGCTATAATTGATAAAGATAAAATTATTTATATTATTTTATTAATGGATAAACTTTTTAATTGGAAGTTAAATATACTTTATATATTATATAAATTATATTAATTATTTCATCAATATATGAATGTAAATAGGAAAATTCATACTACATCTACAAAGTGTCAGTATCAAGAGGCTGCTTCGAATCCAAAGTGATGATTCATGGAGAAATGGTTTTTTACCAGTCGTATTCAGCATGAAATTAAAAATAAAGTTCCGATGATTACATGTAATCCGTGGAATCCTGTGGCTACGAAAAAAGTTGACCCAAAAACTCTATCAGCGATTGAAAATGGAGCTTGAATATATTCATATATTTGAATAGAAGAAAAATAAATTCCTAGGAAGATGGTTATAAATAATCTTTGATTAGTTTTATTGAATTTATTTTCTAATAAACATTGATGTCTTCAGGTGATAGATAGGCCAGAGATTAGTAAAATGAGAGTATTTAGAAGGGGAATTTGGAAGGGGTTAAATATTTGAATATTTAGGGGGGGCCAACAACTCCCTAATTCGATATTAGGGGATAGTCTTCTATGGAAAAAGCTTCAAAAAAAGGATAGAAAAAAGAATACTTCGGAAGTAATAAATAAAATTATTCCTCATCGTATATTTATATTAACTATAAAAGTATGTAATCCTTGGAAAGTTCTTTCTCGGGAAATATCTCGTCATCATTGAATTATAGTGATAAGAATAATTATTAATCCAATTATTATTAAGTAATTAAATTTAAATTCTTTGAATCATTTAATTATTCTTATTATAAAAATTATAGTCCCTAAGGCTCTAGTTAAAGGTCATGGTCTAAAGTTAACTAAATGGAAGGGGTGATTTCTTTGGTTTATCATTAAATTAGTTAGTGGATTTCGGAGGTGTATAGAGTAGAGAGAATGGTAAATACATAAGTTTGGATAACTCTAACTGAGATTTCTAAAATTAGTAGAAGAATTTCAGCTAAAATGATAAAAATAATTATTAATGATGATATATTAGGGCCATTTGAAGACAGAAGAGTAATGAGAAGGTGTCCAGCGATTATATTTGCTGTTAGACGGACAGCTAGGGTTCCTGGGCGAATTATATTTCTAATTGTTTCAATTAGTACTATAAAAGGCATTAGAATTGCGGGGGTTCCGTTGGGGATTAAATGAATAAATATATTTTGAGTTTTGTTTAGCCATCCAAAAAATATTAGGGAAAATCAGATGGGTAGAGAAAAAGTTAAATTAAAAATTAAATGTCTAGTAGAAGTGAAAATATAAGGAAATAATCCTAAAAAATTATTAAAAAATATTATAAAAAAAATAGAAATAAAGAAAATAGAATTTCCCTGGAAATTTTTTAATTTTAAAAGATTATTGATTTCTTTTTTAAGGAATCTAATAATTAGATTATAGGTATAGATTAAGCGATTGGGGAGGAATCAAAAATTTAAAGGAAAGAAAAGAATCAGTAATATTGAGCTAATTCAGTTTAGATTTAAGTTGAATAATCTTGAAGAGGGATCAAATGTAGAAAATAAATTATTTATCATGACCAATTTATAGAAAATGAGGAAAGAGAAGAAATTTTAAGATTGGGGATTATAATAAAATTTTTATTAAAGTAAAATAATTTTATAAAAATGATAAATAGTAAGGTAAAAAATAATATTAATATTAATCAATTTAAAGGTATTATTTGAGGGATTAAAGAATATATTTTTAAATTAATATAATTTAAATTTGACAAATTTAGGTTATTGAATTTTTTAACTAATTCTTTAAGTCATTAGAAATAGTTGCTAATTATTATGATATGGTTTAAGAGACCTATACTTGCTTTAAGTTATCTAATGATTAATTAAAATTGTTTAATTCATTTAAGGAAAAAGTTTAAATTAATTCTTTCAATGCAAATTGGTATGAATCTATGATTAGTTCCGCAAATTTCTGAACATTGACCGTAAAATAAACCTGGTCGGTTGATTAAAAAATTAAGTTGATTCAATCGTCCGGGGATTGCATCAGATTTAACTCCGAGGGAGGGGATAGTTCAGGCATGAATAGTATCGGTAGAAGAAACTAAAGATCGGATTTGGGTATTCATGGGAATAATGATTCGATTATCTACATCTAAAAGGCGGAAATGATTTCTATTAATTTCCTGGGGGGAAATTATAAAAGAATCAAATTCAATATTTTTGAAATCTGTGTATTCATACGATCAATATCATTGATGTCCTATAATTTTTAAAGTAAGATTGGGATTGTTGGTTTCATCTATTAAATATAATATATGAAGAGAGGGAAATGCGATTATAAGAAGGAAAAATCTAGGAATTACTGTTCAGATAAATTCGATATTTTGATTTTCTAATAGATTAAAATTATAAAATTTATTTTTTATGTTAATAATAATTATATATAAAACGTAATTAGAAATTAAGAAAATGATCATTATTGAATTATCGTGAAAAAACAGTAATTGTTCTATAAGGGGGGATCTTCTATTTTGAAGGTTAAGGTTTGATCATGTTGCTATTTCTAAAAAAAGATTATAATCTTTATAAATGAAGCTTAAATTCATTACATTAATTCTGTCATATTAGAAATTTAGGTAAATTTTAGGTAATTCATTGAAGCAGTGTTCGAGAGGGGGGGTTTTTTGAATTCATTCAATAGAATAAATTATATTAGAGGCAAAAATTATGTATTTTTTATTAACTATACTTTCTCAGATTAGTAAAATTAAAATTATAATTCTAATTAGGGAAATTATAGATCCAAGGGATGAAATTACATTTCAAGAGAAGTATGAATCGGGGTAATCGGAATATCGACGTGGTATACCCGCTAGTCCTAGAAAATGTTGGGGGAAAAAAGTTAAATTTACCCCAATAAATATAGAAATAAATTGAATTTTTAAGAAGAAATTATTTAAAGTTAAACCTGTAAATAATGAATATCAATTTAAAAAGCCAGCTATGATAGCAAAAACGGCCCCCATAGATAAAACATAATGAAAATGAGCAACTACGTAATAAGTATCGTGAAGAGAAATATCGATTGAGGAATTAGATAAAATAATTCCAGTAAGTCCCCCAATTGTGAAGAGGAAGATAAATCCAAAGGTTCAATTTAGGGAGGGGTTTAATTTAATTAGTGTTCCGTTTAAGTTAGCTAACCAACTAAAAATTTTAATTCCAGTGGGAATTGCGATAATTATAGTGATAGAGGTGTAATATGCTCGTGTATCTACATCCATACCTACGGTGAATATGTGATGTCCTCAAACAACAAATCCCAGTAAACCAATTGAAATTATAGCATAGATTATTCTTAAACTCCCAAAGGATTCCTTTTTTCTTCTTTCTTGAGTAGTAATTTGAGAGATAATTCCAAATCCGGGGAGAATGAGAATATAAACTTCCGGGTGTCCGAAAAATCAAAATAAATGTTGGTAGAGAATGGGGTCACCCCCACCCGCTGGGTCAAAAAATGAAGTGTTTAAGTTTCGATCTGTAAGGAGTATAGTAATAGCCCCCGCTAGCACTGGTAGTGATAAAAGAAGTAAAATGGCGGTAATTAAGATTGATCAAACAAAGAGGGGAATTATCTCAAAATTAAGATTTTTAAATTTTATATTTATAATTGTAGAAATAAAATTGATGGCCCCTAAGATTGAAGAAATTCCTGCCATATGAAGAGAAAAGATTGTTAAATCTACGGATCTGCCTGCGTGAGAAAGATTGGAAGAGAGGGGGGGGTAAACAGTTCAACCTGTTCCCGCACCTGAATTAGTGATTCTTCTTAGTAAAAGGAAAATTAAAGAGGGGGGAAGAAATCAAAAACTTAAATTATTTATACGGGGGAAAGCTATATCTGGAGATCCAAGTATAAGAGGAACTAATCAATTTCCAAATCCCCCAATTATAATTGGTATAACTATAAAAAAAATTATAATAAAAGCGTGGGAAGTGACAATTACATTATAAATTTGATCATTTCCAATAAGTCTTCCGGGGGTTCTTAGTTCTATACGAATAATAAAACTTAGGGAAGATCCGACTAATCCCGATCAAATTCCGAATATAAAATATAAAGTGCCGATATCTTTGTGATTGGTGGAAAATAATCATTTTTTCATTTGCAGTAATATGGCTGAATATGAGGCAATAAATTGTAAATTTATTAATAAATCTGATAAATTTTGTTACTATAAGTCTTATATTCTATATATGATTAAGAATTTAAATTGCAAATTTAAAAAAATAAATTTATTTATTAAGACTTAAAGAAAAATTCTTTAAATTTAATTTTGAAAATTAATAGTTTACTTAACTTAAAATCTTAAATTAAAAAATTATTATTAATATTCTAGAGAAAATTAATCTTAGAAGAGAGAAATATGTGATAATCAATATAGAAGAATTAATCTTAGGGGTTTTAAATCATTTATTTTCAAATTTTTGAATTGTTAAGAATGGGTATATTAATTGAAAATAATAATATAAATTAATTAGAGATGATAAAATTATAATTAAAACAATGAAGTTGAAATTTTGAATTAAATAAATAGAGATGATTCATTTAGTAATAAATCCTAGGAACGGGGGTAAGCCCCCAAGAGAAAAAAGATTGAGGGATAAAATTAAAATTGAAAATTTATTGGATTTAATTAAAAAGAGTTGATTAATAAAGAATAGGTTAAACTTAGAAAACAGAAAAAATAAATTAAATAGAATTAATATATAAATTAAAATAAAAAAATAGAAAACATTTTCTCTAATTATAATTGAACTAATTATTCATCTAAAATTGTAAATTGAGGAATAAGTTATAATTTTTTGGATGTTTAGTTGATTCAATCCCCCTAAGGAGCCAAAAAAACAATTAAGAATAATTACAATAATTAAAATTTTAAAATTTAGATAATAAGAAATTAAAATTATGGGGGGGATTTTTTGAATAGTCAAGAGAATAAAGGTATTTATTCAGGAGATTCCTTCGATAATTGAAATTATTCAGAAATGAAAGGGAGCTCTGCCTATTTTTATTAGGAGAGTTAAATTTAAATTAATTAGGATTAGGTTATAAAAATTTATATTTTCTATTAAATTATAGTTAATTAATAAAATAAAAAACAAAAAATTAATAGAAGAAATTGATTGAATTAAATAAAATTTGATAGAAAATTCTGAGTTAATTAGAAATTTTTTATTGAAGGCTAAGGATAAAAAAGTTAATGTATTGATCTCTAAACCTATTCAACAATTAATTCAGGAATTAGAAGATATAATGAATAAGATTCTGAAAATCAAAAGATTTAAAAATAAAAATTTAGAATTATTAATAAAAAAAAAAGGAATTGTACCTTTATTAATGAAGTATGAATTCATTAGCTTAATTAGCTTATTTTTTTATATTTAAGTGTTTTAGCATCAAAGATTTTGATTCTTTAGGGTTTAATTAATAATTAAAAAATATAATTTAAATTTATTCAAAGTTTACAAAAATAATAATTTATATTATTTAATTTATTCTATCAGAATAATCCTTTAATCAGGCATTTTGTA